CGGTGCTTTCTCTATCAATTTGATCCTTTATCCATAGAATATAGTATATAGGCTGCACTCATTTTTTTTTTCTTCCTATTTTGGTTCTCGTGAAGTCTCTTTCCTTGCTACAGCTGATAAAAATCGTTGCTTTGGACGATGCATTATGTAGAAAGCCTATTTTTTCTAGTATTTACTAGCCAATTTGATCTTTGCTTTTTTTCCTTATTTCTATAGTGGAGATAGTCGCACGTAATGACAGATCACGGCCATATTATTAAAAGCTTGTGGTAAGAATGGGTTTCGTTCTAGTGCCCGGAAATAATATTCCAAAGCCTTTGTATGCTCTCCATTGCTTGTGTGTATAAGGCCTATGTTATAGAGTATATAACTTCGATCATAGGGATCAATTTCTGGTCGCGTAGCTTCATAATAATTCTGTAAAGCTTCCGCATAATTTCCTTCGGATTGAGCCAACATCCGTTACGGTCGTTCATTCTATTCAAAAAATCTCCGTTCCAGAACCGTACATGAGATTTTCATCTCATACGGCTCCTCCCTTCTGCGCATAGTACTAAGGGGAATAATCCATAGAATAAAAATTGAACTATTCTCATCTCATTATGAACTGAAAGGAACTAGTATTTTTACAAGAAATCTCTAGCCAGCCTTCCCGCAAGAGGTTTTTTCTTAACACCAATCATATTAGTGTTAGATATAAATGGTAACTCCAACAATTTCTTTGTTCTCAACGCCTTCTATTTCCAGGAATTAGTCACTTCAACGATCTTTGATGGTTATACGGGTATCCAAAGTACAAACGAGATGGATGTTTGTTGTCCCAACCATTCTTGTTAGTCCCGATACCGATAAGGAAAAGGGGAATTTATAACAAAGTTTTTGTGTTGTTGATTCCTAGGTGTAGTGCTTTTTCCCTTATGCCGCCTATTGGTACTAATGTAGTGTAGGATTGACCCGCAATACGGAACCCATAGGTGTAACCTTTCGCTCAATACTCAAATCAACAATTGAAACATCTGAGGCTGCATCAATCGAGGATACACGATAGAAGGAATTGTTCTATCTCCAAACTTCACCTTCACCGAGCGTAGGTTTATTTGAAGAATTTCGTTCTTTCTATACCGAACCGCGTCTCTTTCTCGTAAGACTGAGGTGAGGGCTAAAAAAAAACAAGAAAAAAGAATCAAATCGCACCATCTCTGTAATAGGTAAATGCCTTTTTTTCTCCTGAAGTTGTCGGAATTATTCGTAATAAGATATTGGCTACAATTGAAGAGGTCTTATCAATAAAATTTCCATTTATACGAGATCTAGGCATAATTAGCAATCCATTCTAGAATTCTTTTCATTACCCCTCGGGGAAAATGATCCCACAAACAAAGCAAAGGAATTATACAGTACGAAATAACATAAAAACAGACTAATTTTATTCTAATAAATAGATATGGGCTTTCCGCTTAAATTGTCCCCTTTTGTTTGGGAAAGATATGAGATATTGGAATCAGATTGATTTCATTCCCATTTTTGTAGTATACCAATGAGCGAAACTATTACTATTTCATCTAAGTTAAATAACCAAGGACTTTATTTTACTACGGATTCTGATAACTCGAGAAGTTTTGATTTGGTTATGATCCAAAGAGAAAAAAGAATGGAATAATCATTCCATGAAAAAATAGAGTAGAGTAACCATACCTTCTGTTTGCATAACGTGTATACACCACGCCATACAATCGAAATATAAAAATCCATGGCATGGGACGATTCCAAAATTTGGAATAGATCCGTGGGGTAGCTGATGAATGAGAGAAGTTTTTCTTGAGAAATATTAAATGGGAAAGGAATTCTTCCTATGGAACTAGTGATCGGTCGTACCTGTACTGCAGTAATATGAATAACTCGCTATTCACTCAGTTTCTGGTCAATAATAAGATTATGTAGGAGAGATGGCCGAGTGGTTCAAGGCGTAGCATTGGAACTGCTATGTAGGCTTTTGTTTACCGAGGGTTCGAATCCCTCTCTTTCCGTTTCTGTTAATTCACCAACGTTATCGACCACAATGTATCAAATCAAATAACAATTGAAACCATTATTCCAGCAATAAGACCCTTATTTGATAGAAATTCTCTATTCCTAATTACTGTGGTTATAAAATAGGAAAGAGCAAAAAAGAAAAAAAAAATCCTACTGTTGATCCATTTGGGATAGGTGAAAAAATGCGGATGGATTAAGGCCCTTAGATCTATTTAGTTCGGCGAAAAGGGGACAAAATTCTATGAACCTTTCTTTCTTAATTTTGTTAGGTTCAAGTCTGACGAGAATAATATTCTACGACTAACAACTCATTTATTTTCAAACCGATCCATTTACTATCTATTATTTGATTTACTAATCCTTTATATTGGAATGAGTCAATAGTCAAATGTTTTGGCAATTCCTCATGGGCGGATGAAGCAATATAATTTTGAATCAGACCTTTTGATCTTTGGTTATCCTTCGC